AAAGAAAGAGGAAACGGGGTTCTAAAAGTTTCAAAAAAAAAAACAAGATGGGACATCAAAATAATTCTATTTCTGGACCTAATAATGAAAGAACTTGAAAAAGTAAAACCTATATTAAAATCGAGTAGGGTTAAAATATATGAATCGACTAAAAAAAAAAATGGAAGAAATTCTAATATAAATAATAAAATTCTTCGCGAATCAACGATTGCAATTCAATTCCTGAATTTTGGGAGCGGAAATGCAAATTATTCACTCATCGAAACAAAAATAAAAAATCTTGCTAATAAGACAATCACAATTAGGAATCAAATAAAAGGAATCACAAAAGACAAGAAAAAAATGGTTCTAACTTATGATGATAAAAGATCGGAATTACGGAAGGATATTTGGAATATATTTAAAAGAAAAAATATCCGATTAATACGTAAATCGCATTATTTTATAAAATCCTTTATTGAAAAAATATACATGAATCTATTACTGTGTATCATTAAGATTCCAAGTTTTAAATCAACAAACAAAATTTTAACTAAATACATTTATAATGATAAAACAAATCAAGAAAGAATTGAAAAGACAAATCAAAAAATAATGAATTTTCTTTCGACTATAAAAAAGCCGTTTTTTAATATTTTTTATAATACTAGAATCAGTATTAGCAACAAAAATTCTAATATTTATCGGGACTTATCTTCTTTGTCTCAAGCATATATATTTTTCAAATTCTCGCAAAATCAATTACTTAACAAATATGCTTTGAAATCTGTACTTCAATATCATAACACCTACCCTTTTCTTACAGATATAATAAAGAATTATTGTACAACACAAGGAATATTTGGTTCCAAACCAAAGCATAAGAAAATACATAAGTATAGAATGAATAAATGGAAAATGTGGTTAAGGAGTAATTATCAATATAATTTATCTCAGACTAAGTGGTCTTATTTAGTACCAAAAAAATGGCAAAATAGGGCTAACCAATGTCGTATAATTAAAAAAAAAGACTCAACGAAATCGAATTTATATAAAAAAGAAAAAGATCCATTAATTCATTACATGAAAGAAAATTACTATGCAGTAAATTCATTGATGAGTCAAAAAGCCAAATTGAAAAAACATTTCGAATATGATATTTTATCATATAAATATATAAATTTTGAGGATAATAAAAACTCATATATTTTTGAATCAACGTTACAATTACAAGAAGTGGAAAACAAAAAAATTTCATCTAATTTCAATACACTAAAACCCGAACCATTTTTTGGATTGATAAGGATAGTTATTAATAATTATCTAGAAAAAAGATTTCTCATTGATACGGACAAAAAAATGGATAGACTATTTTTAAATTATAAAATTCCCCATTTCTGTATTAGAAATAATATTGATATTGAGACCCGGGCCAATATGCCTATCAATACCAAGATTCATAACAATACTAAAAATCTAAATTATCAAAAATTAAAAAAAAATTCCTTTTTTGATTGGATGGGAATGAATCAAGAAAAATTTTATCGTATCATATCAAATCTAGAACCTTGGTTTTTCCCAGAATTTGTACTACTTTTTAATGCGTATAAAATAAAACCGTGGATCATACCTACCAAATTACTTATTTTTAATTTTCATTTCTATGAAAATATTAGTAAAAGTAAAAAGATCAATGTAAAAAAAAAAAATGAACAACAAGATCAGGGAAATCTTGTATTAGATTTACGAAAACAAAATGAAAAAGATGTTGAGACAGATTATACAGGAGAAAAAGATGTTGAGACAGATTATACAGGAACAGACATTAAAAAAGCTAGAAAAAAAAAACAATTTAAGAGCAAGAAAGAAGCAGAACTTAATTTCTTCTTGAAAAAATATTTTCTTTTTCAATTAAGATGGGATGATCTCTTGAATCAAAGAATGATCAATAATATAAAGGTATATTGTCTTCTACTTAGACTGATAGATCCAAAGGAAATAGCTATATCTTCAATTCAAAGAGGAGAGATGCGTCTAGATGTAATGTTGATTCAGAAAGATCTAACTCTTACAGAATTGGTAAAAAGAGGCATATTTATTGTTGAACCAATTCGTCTATCTATGAAAAGGGATGGAAAAGATATTATATATCAAACCATAGGTATTTCATTGGTTGATAAGACTAAACGCCAAACTGATGGAAAATACATAATAAAAAAAAAATATGTTGATAAAAAAAAATTTCATGAATCTGTTGCACAACACAGCAATATACTTATGACTAAAAACAAAAATTATTATGATTTCCTTGTTCCTGAAAATATTCTATCCCCCAGACGTCGTAGAGAATTGAGAATTTTCATTTGTTTTAATTCTCAGAATTGCAATATTATGGGTAGAAATTCAATATTCTGTAATCAAAACAACATAAACAACTGTGGGCAATTTTTGAACAAGGAAAAACATCTTAATATATATACAAATAAATTCATTAAATTCAAATTTTTTCTTTGGCCCAATTTTCGATTAGAAGATTTAGCTTGTATGAATCGTTATTGGTTTGATACCAATAATGGCAGTAATTTCGGTATATTAAGGATACATATGTATCCACGATTCAGAATTCTTTAATTATATTAATAGTATATAATAAATAAAAATATAATATAGTATATTTCCTATATATCTTTATATCTATTTTTCTTTATCGAAAAAAATGGATCGTTCCTTTTTATCCAAATCAAATTGAAAATTTGATTTGGATAGAATTCTATATGAAGAAATGATAATTTTTTTTTGTACTAAATTCAAATAACTGTAAATAACACGTATAATAAATATTTTTATTTTTCCTGATCGGTAAAATTTGTGTAAAAGAAAAAAAAAAGAAAATTTTTTTATGGTCAAAAATTTATTCATCTCGGCTATTCGACAAGAAAAAGAAAAAAACTGTGGATCTGTTGAATTTCAAGTATTTAGTTTCACTGATAAGATACAAAGACTTACTTTACATTTAAAATTACATAAAAAAGATTTTTTATCACAAAGAGGTCTACGAAAAATTTTGGGAAAACGTCAACGGCTGTTGGATTATTTGTCAAAGAAAAATCGAGTACGTTATAAGAAATTGATTAACCAGTTGGGTATTCGAGAGTCAAAAACTCATTAATTTTAAGTTTAAGATTGGTTTGAATTTTTTCTTTAGTTATTTAATTTTGCATTTTGATCAACTTCATTTTGCTAAATTCATGGAATACTGAATTGAATTAAGGAAGAAAAGTTATGACTGTACCAGCTACAAGAAAGGATCTCATGATAGTGAATATGGGTCCTCACCACCCATCAATGCATGGTGTTCTTCGACTAATTGTTACTCTCGATGGTGAAGATGTTATTGATTGTGAACCTATATTGGGTTATTTACATAGAGGGATGGAAAAAATAGCGGAAAATCGAACAATTATACAATATTTGCCTTATGTAACACGATGGGATTATTTAGCCACTATGTTCACCGAAGCAATAACAGTAAATGCACCAGAACGATTAGAAAGCGTTCAAGTACCTAAAAGAGCTAGTTACATTAGAATAATTATGCTAGAACTGAGTCGTATAGCTTCTCATTTATTATGGCTTGGACCTTTTATGGCGGATATCGGTGCACAGACTCCTTTTTTCTATATTTTCAGAGAAAGGGAATTGTTATATGATTTATTCGAAGCCGCTACAGGTATGCGAATGATGCATAATTATTTCCGTATTGGGGGAGTTGCTACCGATTTACCTTATGGCTGGATAGAGAAATGTTTGGATTTTTGCGATTATTTTTTAACAGGAATTGTTGAATATCAAAAACTTATTACGCGTAATCCTATTTTTTTGGAACGCGTTGAAAGAGTGGGCATTATTGGTGGAGAGGAGGCAATAAATTGGGGTTTATCAGGACCAATGTTACGGGCTTCTGGAATCCAATGGGATCTTCGTAAAGTTGATAGTTATGAGTGCTACAATAAATTTGATTGGGAAGTCCAATGGCAAAAAGAAGGAGATTCACTAGCTCGTTATTTAGTACGAATCGGTGAAATGCAGGAATCTATAAAAATTCTTCAACAGGCTCTAGAAGGAATTCCTGGAGGACCTTATGAGAATTTAGAAATCCGACGTTTTGATAAAGCAAAAAATTCCGAATGGAATAATTTTGAATATAGATTTATTACTAAAAAACTTTCACCCAATTTTGAATTATCGAAGCAAGAACTTTATGTGAGAGTAGAAGCCCCAAAAGGAGAATTAGGAATTTATTTGATAGGAGATAATAGTGTTTTCCCTTGGAGATGGAAAATTCGTCCACCCGGTTTTATCAATTTGCAAATTCTCCCTCAACTAGTTAAAAGAATGAAATTGGCAGATATCATGACAATATTAGGTAGTATAGATATCATTATGGGAGAAGTTGATCGTTGAAATGATAATTGATATAACAGAAACGGAAATACAAGCTATAAATTCTTTTTCTAGATCGGAATCTTTAAAAGAAGTTTATGAACTCATATGGATCTTTGTTCTTATTTTCACCCTTCTATTGGGAATAACAATAGGGGTACTAGTAATTGTGTGGTTAGAAAGAGAAATATCCGCAGCAATACAACAACGCATTGGGCCTGAATATGCCGGTCCATTGGGAATTCTTCAAGCTATAGCAGATGGAACCAAATTAGTTTTTAAAGAGGATCTCCTCCCATCTAGAGGAGATATTCGTTTGTTCAGCGCGGGACCCTCTATAGCGGTCATATCTGTTCTACTAAGTTATTTAGTAATTCCTTTTGGATATCACCTTGTTTTGGCCGATCTTAGTATAGGCGTTTTTTTATGGATCTCCATTTCAAGTATTGCCCCTATTGGACTTCTTATGTCAGGATATGGGTCGAATAATAAATATTCTTTTTCAGGTGGTCTACGGGCTGCTGCTCAATCTATCAGCTATGAAATACCATTAACTCTATGTGTGTTATCAATATCTCTACGTGTGATTCGGCGGAACATTATTATTTTCCCTCTTTTCTAGAAATAGGAATAGAATAAAGAAATTATATATATTATATGGATATTTTCTTTTTTTTTTTTTATCATTAGGGTTGATGAATTAAGCTAGATAGTTAGATGAGTAAAAGCAAACTGCTTATAAATTTGCAGTAAGAGGATTAAATCTCATTCCCTATGTACGAGAATAGAAACATAAGCAGTATAAACTGTTTACCCCAAGGTTAAGATTCTTTGACCAATTATCATATCTTGAAGCGGGTACAAAAGATCACCCGTATGGGGTTTCTACTACTGTCTTGTATTTATTACCATACTGGAGATCAATAAAAAATCAGTGGACAGTTAGGAACACCAAGGTACACAAAAGATTCGTAATGGAGATAATTTAAGATAAAAAAAGACTTTTTTGCATAAAGCTTTGGATAAAACGAATCATAATGAGGACTTTAAGTTGGTAGAAATGACTAAGTAGTACTTCTCCACGATTCCGATCTCGAGTATGCGCCTATTCACTGATTAAAGAAATGACTATAAAAAACGAATTAATCCTTTATTTTTTTTTTTTCAGAGTACCTCCCTTCCTCTGAGAAAGAAGAATAGGACAGGAGCAAAAGAAATAAGAAATATTTCTTTTGCCCATTCAATATTCATATCTACTATATACATACATGGAATTCTTAATCATAAATTTGGAATTAATGATCAATGCTTTATAACTAATTCTTTCTTTAGAGTTATTGATAAAACCTAATTTATTGATATAACGAGTATTTTATTTAAGGATTAAGTTATTACCGAATAAAGATAAATTTAAATTTTAATGGAAAAGATCAATTCGGAAGCACTTTTTTATTCTAGCAGACGGAATTTCGTTGGTCTAATTTTGAACTTCCTGGTATTATAATCTCAAAATTACAATAATACCAAACAAGTACTTACATTTATTTGTGACCATAGAGGAGCCGTATGAAGCTGAGGTCTCATGTACGGTTTTGAAATAGCGATATGAACAGTAATGTTATTATCGACTATGATTATCTAACAGCTCAAGTACAGTTGATATAGTTGAGTCACAGTCAAAATATGGTTTTTGGGGGTGGAATCTGTGGCGTCAGCCTATAGGGTTTGTTGTTTTTCTAATTTCTTCTCTAGCAGAATGTGAGAGATTACCTTTTGATTTACCAGAAGCAGAGGAGGAATTAGTAGCAGGTTATCAAACAGAATATTCGGGTATTAAATATGCTTTATTTTATCTTGCTTCTTACCTAAATTTATTAGTTTCTTCATTATTTATAACAGTTCTTTACTTAGGCGGATGGAATTTCTCTATTCCGTATATATCTATTCCTGAATTTTTCGGAATAAATAAAATGACAGGAGTTTTTGGAATAACAATTGGTATATTTATTACATTAGCTAAAGCTTATTTGTTTTTGTTCATTCCTATCACAGCAAGATGGACTTTACCTAGACTGAGAATGGACCAACTTTTAAATTTTGGATGGAAATTTCTTTTACCTATTTCTCTGGGTAATCTATTATTGACAACTTCTTTTCAACTTATTTACCTATAAGGAATAGAATAAGATAACGATATTCTCCATTCATAACTGATCTTAAACAAGAGAAAGAAACATCAAATTATTCACGGAGATCTACAATATGTTCCCTATGGTGACCGGGTTCATAAATTTTGGTCAACAAACAATACGGGCGGCAAGGTACATTGGTCAAAGTTTCATAATTACCCTATCTCATACAAATCGTTTACCTGTAACTATTCAATATCCTTATGAAAAATCGATTACATTAGAACGTTTCCGCGGTCGAATTCATTTTGAATTTGATAAATGTATTGCTTGTGAAGTATGTGTTCGTATATGTCCCATAGATCTACCCGTTGTTGATTGGAGGTTTAAAAGAGAGATTAAAAAGAAACAATTGTTTAATTATAGTATTGATTTTGGAGTCTGTATATTTTGTGGTAATTGTGTCGAGTATTGTCCAACAAACTGTTTATCGATGACTGAAGAATATGAACTTTCAACTTATGATCGTCACGAATTAAATTATAATCAAATTGCATTAGGTCGGTTACCAACGTCAGTAATTGGAGATTACACAATTCAAACAATTATGAATTCCGGTCAAATCAAAATGGATAAAGATAAACCCCTTGATTCAAAAACGATTACTGATTACTAATATTTTTTTATATAAAGATAAACAGAAACAAGTCTTCTTTTTTTTATGAGAACCTAATAAATTTATCTTATTAACTATTGATTATTGAGAATCACTCTTGGATTTAAACTGTGAATATGTGTTTTCTTAATTATTTTAAAATATTAAAAAATTAGAATCTCTAAAAAAAAAAAGAAAAGATTGGCCGATAATTTTAATAACTTTATCTATATCCACAGTAATCCATCCATATTAAGATTTAATTGCATTAAGCATTAAAAACTCACCATATATAAGAAAAAAAAAATAAGGGGAATACCCTTCCCTTTCCTGGACTATTTAGTAAGGTCATGAAACATTTTGACTAATTTTTTTCTTATACATAATGGATTTACCTGGACCAATACATGATATACTTGTAGTATTTCTGGGATCATTTCTTATATTAGGAAGTCTAGGAGTAGTATTGTTTACTAATCCAATTTATTCCGCCTTTTCGTTGGGATCGGTTCTTGTTTGTATATCCTTATTCTATATTTCATCAAACTCTTTTTTTGTAGCTGCCGCCCAACTTCTTATTTATGTGGGAGCCATAAATGTCTTAATCATATTTGCTGTTATGTTCGTGAATGGTTCAGAATATTCTAACGACTCCTATCTTTGGACTATTGGAGATGGAGTCACTTCACTGGTTTGTATAAGTATTCTTTTTTCACTAATTACTACTATCGCAGATACGTCATGGTACGGAATTATTTGGACTACAAGATCAAATCAGATTATAGAACAAGACTTTATAAACAACGTTCAACAAATTGGAATTCATTTATCAACAGATTTTTATCTTCCGTTTGAACTAATTTCTATAATTCTTTTAGTTTCTTTGATAGGCGCAATTACTATGGCTCGTCAATAAAAAATAGTTTAGTTAGAATAAAAAAAATTTAGTTTAATCTACGATTAATATTCCCTTTTTTATGTAATCGCTCGATTCTAGTCAATCAACTTGGTTGAATTTTTGTTCATATTGAAACGAATTGGGGTTGATCAGGAGTTAGTCAATGATGTTTGAACATGTACTTTTTTTGAGTGTCTATTTATTTGCAATTGGTATCTATGGATTGATCACAAGTCGAAACATGGTTAGAGCACTTATGTGTCTTGAACTTATACTAAATTCGGTTAATATTAATTTCGTACTATTTTCTGATATATTTGATAGTCGCCAATTAAAAGGTGAGATTTTCTCAATCTTTATTATAGCGATTGCAGCGGCGGAAGCTGCTATTGGACTAGCTATTGTTTCGTCGATCTATCGTAACAGAAAATCAACTCGTATTAATCAATCAAGTTTGTTGAAAAATTAGCCATAACTATAATATAAATACATATAAATACATATAAATAAAAAATATATATATAAATTGTAGAAAAACTTTCTATAAAATATCATTTCAGTGTCCTTTATATATTTATTTACAAATAATACTAATATGTATAGTAATATTTCAATATATATTTATATTGAAATATTACTATACATATTAGTCAACGTGAAGTTTCACGTGTAATTCATGCGACTTATATGATCATGGTTGTTGAAAGGTAAATCAAAGTCTCTTGGTCCCTTCTGATGAACAGATTTATAAAATTTTTGATTCTTAAGATTTTTTTGATAAATCATTGATTCATCTGGTTTCTATATATAAAGAAAATATAAATATATAATAAATTACATAATTATAAATTTTTTATTATTATTATTTTTTTTTTTACTTTACCAGATCGAAAATTTTTTATGTTCAAAACTGTAATTTATAGACCCAATGTCACATTCAGTAAAAATTTATGATACATGTATAGGGTGCACTCAATGTGTACGAGCCTGCCCCACAGATGTATTGGAAATGATACCTTGGGACGGATGTAAAGCTAAGCAAATTGCTTCCGCGCCAAGAACGGAAGACTGTGTAGGTTGTAAAAGATGTGAATCTGCCTGTCCAACAGATTTTTTAAGTGTCCGTGTTTATTTATGGCATGAAACAACTCGCAGCATGGGTCTATCTTATTGATACGTTATAATAAATTCCACTTGAATCATTTGATTCCTTTTTACCGACAAAAGCCCGTGCTCAAAAGAATATATTTTCTTGAGCACGAGCTTTTTGGTCAAAACGCATCTTGTCTTTATCACGAGTTATTTCCCTTGGTTAACAATACTTGTAGTTTTTCCAATATTCGCGGGTTCCTCAATTTTCTTTCTCCCTCATAAGGGGAATAAGGTATTTAGGTGGTATACTATATGTATTTGTATAGTAGAACTCCTTATAACAACCTATGTCTTCTGTTATCATTTCCAATTGGACGATCCATTAATTCAATTAGAAGAGGATGCTAAATGGATAAATGTTTTCAATTTTCACTGGAGACTGGGAATCGACGGACTTTCCATAGGACCCATTTTACTAACAGGATTTATCACTACTTTAGCTACTTTAGCAGCTTGGCCTGTTACTCGAAATTCGCGATTGTTCTATTTCCTGATGTTAGCAATGTACAGTGGTCAAATAGGATTATTTTCTTCTAGAGATCTTTTACTTTTTTTTATCATGTGGGAGTTAGAATTAATTCCTGTTTACGTACTTTTATCTATGTGGGGAGGAAAGAAACGTTTGTACTCGGCTACAAAGTTTATTTTGTACACTGCGGGGGGTTCCATTTTTCTCTTAATAGGAGTTCTAAGTATGGGTTTATATGGTTCCAATGAACCGACATTGGATTTTGACAGATTAACTAATCAGTCATATCCTGTGACATTAGAAATAATATTTTACTTGGGCTTCCTTATTGCTTATGCTGTCAAATCACCGATTATACCCCTACATACATGGTTACCAGATACCCATGGAGAAGCACATTACAGTACATGTATGCTTCTAGCGGGAATCTTATTAAAAATGGGAGCATATGGATTGATTCGTATCAATATGGAATTATTACCACATGCTCATTCTATATTTTCTCCATGGTTAGTGATAGTGGGGACAGTCCAAATAATTTATGCAGCTTCAACCTCGCTTGGTCAACGCAATCAAAAAAAAAGAATAGCTTATTCTTCTGTATCACATATGGGTTTCACAATTATAGGAATTGGTTCTATAACCGACATGGGGCTCAACGGAGCCATTTTACAAATACTCTCTCATGGATTTATTGGTGCTGCACTTTTTTTCTTGGTAGGAATGAGTTGTGATAGAATACGTCTTGTTTATCTCGACGAAATGGGGGGAATATCCATTCCAATGCCAAAAATATTTACCATGTTTAGTAGTTTCTCGATGGCTTCTCTTGCATTGCCGGGAATGAGCGGTTTTGTTGCGGAGTTAGTAGTATTTTTTGGACTAATTACCAGCCCAAAATATCTTTTAATGCCAAAAATATTAATTACCCTTGTAATGGCAATAGGAATGATATTAACTCCTATTTATTTATTATCTATGTTACGGCAAATTTTCTATGGATACAATTTTTTCAATGTTCTAAACTCAAATTTCGTGGATTCTGGACCACGAGAACTATTTGTTTCAATCTGTATCCTTTTACCCGTAATAGGAATTGGTATTTATCCCGATTTCGCTCTTTCTTTATCAGTTAACAAGATACAAGCTATACTATCTAATTATTTTTATAGATAGTTTTTTTTTTTCTTAATGAGATAGAAAGTCTTATATCAATTATAATATTTTTGAAACTATTCGCTATACAACGAAAAAAAAAATAATAAAGTGAATTAGAAAGACGTATCCCGAGTTTTTATGAACTGTTTGAATCTTAATTCAAACAGTTCATAAAAACTCATACAAATTTTTGTTATATACGTTTTATATATTCTGCATGGAATTTCTACAATTTAATTAGATTTTATGTGAATGAACCATAACTATGTAGACCTATTCCTAATAGATTGATCCCAAAATAGCATATCCAAATTATAAGAAATCCTATAGAAGCTACAAGTGCCGAATTTGTACCGTGTAAACTTCGATTTGTTCTAGTATGTGAATAAATCGCGAATATGGTCCAAGTAATAAATGCCCAAGTTTCCTTGGGGTCCCAATTCCAATAAGAGCCCCATGCTTCGTTAGCCCATACTGCTCCAGAAAGAATACCTATGGTTAAAAAGGTAAACCCTAAACTAATAACACGATAACTCCAATAATCCAAACGCTGAATTAATTGATATTTATAATAATTAGGAAATGAAAGAAAAGAAGTGTTTTTAAAAGCACTTCTTTTTTCGTTCAAGTATTCGATCTTCCCAAATAAAAATGACTTAATTAATATTAAAAAATTTTTGCTTCTAAAAAAAATATCGATGTTTTTTCGAAATGTAATGATTAAAAAAGCGACTGATAATAACGAACCACATAAAAGAGCCGAATAGCTCAATAACATCATACTTACATGCATCATTAACCACTGAGATTGTAGAGCAGGTACTAATATTGCTGATTGATGCATTTTACTTGAAAGACCAGATGTAGCGAAACCTTGAGTAAAAATGGCACTTGGCGCGGTTATTGTGCTTAAATCATTTTTTTGATTCCATAGCTTGGAAACCATATGAATAATAGAAAAACTCCATGAAAGAAAGATCAATGATTCGTATAAATTACTTAATGGAAAATGTCTCGAAGAAATCCAACGAATAACTAATAATCCTGTGAGAGAAAAAAAAGTAGCTAACATTCCTTTTTCCAACGAATGGCGTAATCCGATGATTTCGTGAACTGATAGAATCATCAAATGAATCGCAATCACAATTGAAACGATCGAAAAAGAGAGATGAGTTAATATATGTTCTAAAGTCGCAAATATCATACATAAAAAGGGTCTCATTACAGAATTGAAATCAGGAATTAAATACATTATAAGGTCCATTGTATCCCTTTTAGAGTATGCCGCCACTCGGACTCGAACCGAGATGCTCTAGCACTGCTTCCTAAGAGCAGCGTGTCTACCAATTTCACCATAGCGGCTTACGTGAAATAATAATAGTCAATTCATATTGAATCGTCTAGATGTAGATTCTAGAATCCGATATAGTTATCCTTTAGAAAATGGATGAATAAGGGTTCTTTTAAACTCTTTTGTTTTGTTTAAACTAAAGTATTCTTTTCATTTTTAATAATACTTAAAAACTTAGAAAGATCTTTTTTATAAAAAATAAATATAAATTAAATAAATAGGATAATTTTATACATATCAAAATATGATTACTAAATTTAATAAATTAAATTAGAAATTAAAAGACTTGTTCTCTAAAAAATCTTGTTTTTAACCTACTTTTTAATGTATTTTGTGTAATTTAATTAATTATTCTAATTACTAATTATATAGTATATATATATATTCTATATATAATAATTATATTAATATTTGTTGTTTGTTATGTACGTAATTTAAATATAGAATAATAATTAGTAAACAAAAAAAATTTCATTTGATCTTGAGAAAGACATATAATAAAACAGTTTTAATATTCATTATAATATAATTACATTTTATTTCTTTTCCCTAGAAATTTTTTTCCATTAGGAAAAGAAATAAAATAATACATAATACTTAGAATCAAACTAGCAGCTATTTTATGTCGAATATTAACTTATCTGTCTGCTAGTTCTAACTAATCTTGAGGAGTTAAATAAATACATAAGTTAATGAAAAATTTTCATATTCTATATATAGAAAAGTTCTTAAAATCACGGAAAAAAATTATTCTAAGATTTTATTATTTGTTTGCCGAACAAAAAAACTTTTTGATTTTCCCGTAGAAACTGACTTTGCTAAAGAAAAGGCTTTTATTGCAACTAAATTTCCCTTCTTCTTCCAAATATTTCTACGAATACGTTTTTTTGATATAGAAGTACGTTTTTTTGGAACTGCCATAAAAAAAAAGAGTTCTTCCTTTTTATTGTTGTATGTGAAAGACATGTATTGATCAATATGGATCGTTTTTTTTAGTTTTAGTCATTTTATATATTATATTTAATTTCGTCGATAATCTTTTTTTTTTTTTAACAATAAAAAACAAATTATTTATATATACATGTGTGTTACATATATAATAAACTAGGAAAAAATAGAAGAAAAATTAAAAAAAGGATTTTCTAGTAGTTAATATGTTAAACAAGATATTCCGTTAGCTAAGAAAATGAACTTTCATTTTACGTTTTTTTTTATTAGTTCTAGAATACTAGAATATAAGAAGTAAGGATTTTTATAAAATTTCTGCTATTTTCTTATCTTATTGGATTTCAATCCAATCAATTTCATAAAAAATAAAAATTTGGAAATAGGTAATAAAAAAAATTACTAGAAGAATTAGTTGATTTATTGATGCAAACTATATATCCATATCCATATTCTACTGATATCGGTATAGTTATTTTTTCTTACTTTTCTAACTTTTTCTTTGCTTTCTATAGTATATGATATGTTTATATATTACTAGAATACAATTCTAGTCTAGTGGCAAAATTTTTTTTAATATCATATCTCTTTTTTTTTATAAAAAAATATATAAAAAAATATTATAAAAAAATATTTTTCTACTTCAAAAATGAATAATATTTTAGTTAAAAAATTAATAACTAAAAAATGACTCTATATCGAGCTATTTGGGCAAAGCATTTAAGCAACAATTTATAACTTTTTCAAATTTTTGAAATATCTGAAAAAAAAAATAAAAATGTAAAATAAGAATATTTAAGGTTTTATATATATATTTTCATTTTTTTATTGTTTTCTTCAAAAACAATAAAAATTGGTGAATCGGAAATAATTATAATAAAAAAACGAAAATTTGTGTTTTTTTTTATGGAACATACATATAAATATGCATGGATAATACCTTTTCTTCCATTTCCTATTACTATGTTAATAGGATTTGGACTTCTACTTATTCCTGCAGCAACAAAAAATATTCGACGTATGTGGGCTTTTACGAGTGTTTTGATGCTAACTATAGCTATGGTATTTTCTGTTAATCTTTCTATTCAGCAAATAAACGGAAATTTTATCTATCAATATCTATGGTCTTGGACTGTCAATAATGATTTTTCTTTAGAGTTCGGACACTTGATTGATCCGCTTACTTCTATTATGCCAATATTAATTACTACTGTTGGAATCATGGTTCTTATTTATAGTGATAATTATATGTCTCATGATCAAGGATATTTGAGATTTTTTGCTTATATGAGTTTTTTCAATACTTCTATGTTGGGATTAGTTACTAGTTCGAATTTAATACAAATTTATATTTTTTGGGAACTTGTAGGAATGTGTTCCTATTTATTAATAGGTTTTTGGTTCACACGACCAATTGCAGCAAATGCTTGTCAAAAAGCTTTTGTAACGAATCGTATAGGGGATTTTGGCTTATTATTAGGAATTTTAGGATTTTATTGGATAACGGGTAGTTTTGAATTTCGAGATTTGTTCGAAATAGTTACTAAATTAATTCATAATAATGGAGTAAATTCTTTATTTATTACTGTTTGTGCTTCTTTTTTATTCCTCGGCGCAGTTGCTAAATCTGCACAATTTCCCCTTCACATATGGTTACCTGATGCTATGGAAGGACCCACTCCTATTTCGGCTCTTATACACGCTGCTACTATGGTAGCAGCAGGAATTTTTCTTGTAGCTCGTCTGCTTCCTCTTTTCATAGTCATACCTTACATAATGAATATTATTTCATTAATAGGTATAATAACAGTATTATTAGGA